AGATTTTTTGATTGAACAAATAAATACTGATTGGTTCAGTCTCAGTTTTTATTTTCTTATGTCATTAGGAAAACACAATTTGAAATTAAAATCCCGGAATAGTTCATGAATTCGAACTAAGGAGTCAATAGTTATTGGTTCCAATTTCTCGTCTGAAAATACACAATGCTAAAAACATTCTCTCGCTTTTCTATTGAGAAACCAAATGTGTATTTTCAGATACTAGACAATAAATTGAAGGGTTGGATCAAATCCAACCAAAAGGGGTTTTGGAAGAAAAAGATTTTTGTATCATTTTGGCGGCATGGCCGAGTGGTAAGGCGGGGGACTGCAAATCCTTTTTCCCCAGTTCAAATCCGGGTGTCGCCTGATTACCAAAAACGCGAAATCTCTTCTTCTTTTCTGTTCTTTTGATAGAACTCGAAGAATGCTTCCTCCGTAGAAGCATAGGAAACAGGCTGTTGATACCTTGTTTGATTCTAAGTATGTGGTCGAAAGGTTTTCTAAAAGAAAAGATTGTGAAGCCCCGTTCGCATCTAGGATTCAAGGAAATATTCGAATCTACTGGTAGAGGGAGGAGTTATCAAGACTTCGCGATTCCCTTCTATTACTAAGGGGGTGGCTAATGGCTGGATCTTGAATCAAATTGTAGAGCCTGATAAGAAATTCAATTAATACTTTTGGAAGGGGTCGGAAGTATAAGACGGACTTGCGATAATCTCTGAGTGCTCAGGTATCAAATAAATATTAGATTGGATGAATAATTGACTTTTCTAGAAAAGAGAGTAAAAAGAAATGCTTTCTTTTCGGTAACGCCTACCCAAGCCCCCTGTTTCGCAGCGATAATCGGAAAAGGGGGTACGGATTAGATCAAATGGGGAAATAGAGATCTGTAATAGATAGTGATTTCTTTTTTTTAGGCATTTACCCCCTTCTGTTTTTACTTAGAAGGTCAAAAAAACAAAAAAAAGAATAGACCTTGTTATTCTTATTCCTACATGTTCCCATTTCCTTGAGATGTTACTATGTATTTTGCTTGTGTTTTTAATCTTTCCTGATTCGAAATAATAATAGATTTCTTGGATTGCTTTCTCAATAGTGTTCGGCCAGAACCCCTTTTTGACTCTGCGGCATTGATTCCACTATTATTAGTGAGGAATAATGGAATAATTCCTTCGTATTTATAGAGATAGGGGACATAATGCACATGGATATAGTCAGTCTCGCTTGGGCTGCTTTAATGGTAGTCTTTACATTTTCCCTTTCACTCGTAGTGTGGGGAAGAAGTGGGCTCTAGAAGTACTACTAATTGAGTTCAGGAATCAAAAATCAAACCGTATCTATTGTTTTATAGATCGTTCTGTAACGCATTTGAAACTATTTCAAATCAAAACCTCTGAATTTGGAATCTCATTGGACTCCAATCGAGTAATCTATGATATGAATCATACTCTTTCAATTTTCAATTAAAGAGCTATTTCATCGATTCCCGCCCTTGTATTGTATTTCGAAAAGAAAGAGATTCGGATGATTGGAAATTTATTCCAACCTCAAATTCTTCCGAAATTTTATATTTCAATCAACGGGAATGGGCTCTTAATTAGTTAATAGTATGGTAGATGGTAGAAAGATGCATCTTTCTACCATACTATCTATCTCTTAGAAAACTGCTGATTATAGTGCGCTCGTTTCATTTAAGTTAAGACGTGAAATTGGAATCCTTTTCATTTGACTTCGTCAATTTTTGATAAGAACTCAGAAGGAAAGTTTAATTCAAATGAATTTTCAAATTCATTTGAATTTGAATTAATCATTTTGGCTGACTGTTTTTACGTAAATGATAAGCAGAAAGGCGGTAGGAACTAGAATGAATAGTGCAGTAGCAATAAATGCAAGAATATTGACTTCCATAATCTCATCGGTTTTTTTACTTCGCAATAACTCGGGATTTAATCCCCTAGAGATGATAAATCTTTCGGCTGTAAATTCAATGAATGAACTACCTCTCGATGATCTTGAATCGGATCAATATCATGAATAACAATATCTGATCTAGCAAATAAACCCGTCGTCAAGACTTGAATAGTATAACATGGGAAGTTCTTTTATCCATACCGAATCCAAATTTTGATTCCTGACTCAATCGATCCAAAATTCCTTTATTTATCATCTGTTTCCTTGTTTTTTCTATAACCTGCCTTGCGTCTTCCTTGGACAATCGTCTGATAAAGGATCATCAGATTGCCTTTCCACTCCGATTAATTACATAGTTCTAAACCTAAACAAACAATAAAAGCGAAATAGAAAAAATAGGAAAGCAAAAAGAAATAAAGACTCCTTTTTGCTTTGGGAATGAAAGTATGTCCCTCGCTACCCTTTACTAGTTCATAGAAGGGGAAAAATGAATTGATGTATTTATTTTGATCCGTCGGGACTGGCGGGGCTCGAACCCGCAGCTTCCGCCTTGACAGGGCGGTGCTCTAACCGATTGAACTACAAT